ACCATCTACTTCAGAGATGCCTTCTGAAACATTTTTCAAATCCAAAAGTTCAATATCTTCCCACGAATTAGTGAATCAGGCAGGGTTCTTTTGTGCAGAATAAGAAAGAGCGGATCAATCTTTGAAAATTTCATTGTAAATGTAGTAAATGTGAAATACTCATACAAATACAAATGGTGGAGAGATCAAGAAGATGCAGCAGGATCTTTTATCTGATTGGTTAGTCAAGCATGAGCTAGTTCATAGATCTTTGGGCTTCGATTGCCGAGGAATAGAGACTTTACAAATCAAAACCGAGAATTGGTACTCCATTGCTGTCATTTCATATGTATATGGTTACAATTATTTACGCTCCCAGTGTGCCTATGATGTAGCACCAGGCGGATTTTTAGCTAGTGTGTATCATCTTACGAGAATACAATATGGTGTAGATAAACCAGAAGAGGTATGCATAAAAGTATTTGTCCCAAGGAGTAATCCTAGAATCTCGTCTGTTTTCTGGATTTGGAAAAGTGCTGATTTTCAAGAACGCGAATCTTATGATATGTTGGGAATCTCTTATGATAATCATCCACGCCTTAAACGTATCTTGATGCCTGAAAGTTGGATAGGCTGGCCCTTACGTAAGGACTATATTACCCCAAATTTCTATGAAATACAAGATGCTCATTGAATGATAAGGAAACTAATGTTCACTTATACGACACAACTCCAGATTTCATTCAAGTCAAGGAATATTTTGACGTTCTGTTCTAGATGAAACAGAGTAACTGGACTCTAATTCGTATTATGGATAGGCCTAAAAAAGGCTTCATTGCTATTCCCGAATTTGGAAAAGATCATATCTATTTTGTATGAGCAGAAACCAAAAGATGAATCAAAAGAGTTCTGCACCATGAACTTTGTACCGCGCACATCACTTAGACAGACCTCGGAACGTAAGCAAGAGTGAAGAAATAGAATAAATATAAAAGAAAATGCGAAATTCCGAAATAAAAAGGGATTGAATTTTATTTGTACTGTGTCTGAAATGCATCCTGTTTATTCCTATCCTTCAATTCCTCTATACTTTTTTTAAGTTAAGTTTTTTTAAATTAAAACTTTTTTTTTTGATTTGATATATATATATGAAGACTTAACACTTGAAGACTTAACACTCTTTTTGAGTGAGAGAAAGCACAATATGAACAAACAAGAAAGAAAAAAGAAAGAAAAAAGAAAGGGGAACATAATCCCACTTTAGTTCTTTACCATAACCATACATATATTTTTTACCATCTCTAAAAATGGAGGTATATATCTATACGCTAGATGAATAAGTATGTATCATGCTCTAGACTATTAACTGACGAATATATATCCCGATCTGTCTCGATTAATTTGTATAAATATACATCCGATATATTATTCATATGTCAGGAACCAGATTTGAACTGGTGACACGAGGATTTTCAGTCCTCTGCTCTACCAACTGAGCTATCCCGACATTTCCCGTGCATCATCCTAGTAGAGTACTTGTATCTATGTCAATTAAAGGGACTAAAAAGTATTAAAAAATTTTATCTAATAAATGTAAGGATAATGATATAGACTGTGAATGATTCAATAATAGAGATTCCTTGCCCATATATGTTCATTTGTACAGGTATCTATCCAAATTGGGATAAGATCCAAAGATTTCTCTTCGGATCCATTTGTGAAAGAGTAGAGTGAATGAGAAAGAAAGATAGTGAATTTTGTTTGAACCACTGATGAAAAAAAAAAGAGGATAAATAAATAGTTAGGAAGTAAAATGGACTTTTTGTTGGGGATAGAGGGACTTGAACCCTCACGATTTCTAAAGTCGACGGATTTTCCTCTTACTATAAATTTCATTGTTGTCGGTATTGACATGTAGAACGGGACTCTCTCTTTATTCTCGTCCGATTAATCAGTTTTTCAAAAGATCTATCAAACTCTGGAATGAATGATTTGATCACTGAATGTTCGATTTTTCCTTCAACTTCGATTGGAATGGATTCACAATAACTCTGAATTTTTTCTTTCATATATATATATATTCGATAGATTCGGGTCGTGATTAATCGTTTGATATGTTAGTATGTATACGTACGTATTAGATATATAGGGCCGTCCTTTCTGTAATTTCGATAGAGGGATTCCAGCTACCAACACAACGTAGTCAACTCCATTCGTTAGAACAGCTTCCATTGAGTCTCTGCACCTATCCTTTTTTATTCTAGTTTTATAAACTCTTGTTTTCAAAATAAAGATTTGGCTCAGGATTGCCCATTTTTAATTCCAGGGTTTCTCTGAATTTGGAAGTTACCACCTAGTAGGTTTCCATACCAAGGCTCAAGCCAATCAAGTCCGTAGCGTCTACCAATTTCGCCATATCCCCCTTTGATTTGAGACCAAGATCCAGTTGGAATTCCACCCATCTCTTTCATTTATTTTTGAACCGTTGAATTCATTAGATAATGATTCCCATATCGAAAAAGTGTATGCTGCTATTTGATTTTTTTGGCGATCCTCTATCAGTTTATCTCTATTGGATAAAACTTGTTTCAATCAGAAATGATTCTATCATTGATGTATCCGCAATTCAATATGGATAGATATATCCCACATATATATGTTTCTCCCTCCCTTTCTTTTTTACAGTGCGATTTGGAATACTGGAACGGTCGATATTCATTCTTTTTTTTTCGTCCTATCTCTTCCTTTTCCGAATGAAACCAGAAAAATGTCTTATTCTAATTTTGATTGTGTATCTTTATCCTTATCTTATCCTTTTCTTAGGACCGATCCGCTCGCTATAATTATTGCTATAACTGCTTTACTTTACTTTACTTTACTTTACTTTAATTTACTTAAATTTAAATTAACTTTAATTTACTTTAATTAATTTACTTTAATTTAAATTTAAGAAATAAATACTTTTTATATTATATTAAGTTTATAATCATAATTTATAATTTTATATTATAAATTTTATATTATCTATATTATAAATTTTATATTATCATTAATAGATATATATATATATTAATATTAAAATATATATATTAATATTAAAATAAAAATTTAATGTATAAATAAATGTATAAATATATAAATAAAATGCATAAAATAAAAAAAAATAGAATGTATAAATATTAATTAATGTAAAGAATGAAAATTCTACTAATTAGTCATATACTAATTAGTCATATATTTCCATTAGAGAAATATCTATTAGAAAAATAGATAGAAAAATAGAATTCTATTAATTCCATTTAGTCATATCTAGTTCTATATCATTAGTTATATTGGTTATATCTAATATAACTAATGATATATATATAATGATATAGATATAACTATATAACTATAGAACTATGAATTATATAGTTCATATTAAATTAATAGCTAATAGCTAAGCTAAGATCCAGCAGTTTCCTGAATTCCTATACACTATTTCTATTTGTTATACTATTTCTATTTCTGTTATGTGAGCCCGCTTAGCTCAGAGGTTAGAGCATCGCATTTGTAATGCGATGGTCATCGGTTCGATTCCGATAGCTGGCTTTTTTTCTCTATCGATTTTTCCATGATTGATAATCTCTCCTTTTCTCAAAAAAAAATGTTGGATCACCGATCTATTATGTCGTGGTAACTTGTAACTATGAATAAAAAATGGATTGGAGCAATTAGATCTCTACAGAACAAATCATAAAACGGAGCCTCAACTTCCTATATATACATATACAAAAAATCCGGATATTAATAGAATTCATTTCATTCTACTTTTTAATACTTCAGTAAATTTAGCTTTGCTTTGTTTATTCTTTAGTTCAGTCTTAATTTAAGATTTCTTCTGTAAAATTAAATTTCAATAAAATAAAAAAAGGAGTCTTTATGTCTCGTTACCGAGGACCTCGTTTCAAAAAAATACGCCGTCTGGGGACTTTACCAGGACTAACTAGTAAAAGACCTAAATCCGGAAGTGATCTTAAAACCCAATTGCGTTCTGGGAAAAGATCGCAATATCGTATTCGTCTAGAAGAAAAACAGAAATTGCGTTTTCATTATGGTCTGACGGAGCGACAATTAGTTAGATATGTACATATCGCTGGAAAAGCCAAAGGTTCGACAGGTCAAGTTTTACTACAACTACTTGAGATGCGTTTGGATAACATCCTTTTTCGATTGGGTATGGCTTCAACCATTCCTGGAGCTAGGCAATTAGTTAACCATAGACATATTTTAGTTAATGGTCGTATAGTGGATATACCAAGTTATCGTTGCAAACCCCGAGATATTATTACTACGAAGGATAAACAAAGATCGAAAGCTCTGATTCAAAATTATATTGCTTCATCCCCCCCCGAGGAATTGCCAAAACATTTGGCTATTGACTCATTCCAATATAAAGGATTAGTAAATCAAATAATAGATAGTAAATGGATCGGTTTGAAAATAAATGAGTTGTTAGTCGTAGAATATTATTCCCGCCAGACTTGAACTGAACCTAACGAAAATAACAAAGAAAGATTCAGAGAATTTTGCCCTCTTTTCGGCGAAGTAAATAGATCTAAGGGCCTTGATCCGCATTTTTCTCATTCACGTATTACAAATAGATCAGCAGTAGGATTTTTTTTCTTTTTTGCTCTTTCTGATATTTGTATTTTACGTATCGCAGTAATGTAATTAGGAATAGAGAATTTCTGGAATAGAGAATTTCTATCAAATAAAAGTCTTATTGCTGGAATAATGGTATCCATTGTTATTTGATTTGATACATTGTGGTCGGTAACGTTGGTGAATTAACAGAAACGGAAAGAGAGGGATTCGAACCCTCGGTAAACAAAAGCCTACATAGCAGTTCCAATGCTACGCCTTGAACCACTCGGCCATCTCTCCTACATAATCTTATTATTGACCAGAAACCGAGTGAATAGCGAGTCATTCATATTATTGCAGTACAGGTATGACCGATCAATGGTTCCATAGGAATA